ATAGAAGAGAAAAGTAATACAAAGTTATATACAAATCACTACCCCCTTTTTTGTATTTCCTTAATTTATTTCCTTAATTGAATTTCGGTTGATTAGGACGAAGTTCCTTAAAAACCTCCGCCTTCTTTAAAATATCCTGAACAGTTCCTGTAGGTTGAGCCCCTTTTTCAAGGAAATATAAAATAGCAGGAACATTTAAATAAGTTTGATTCTTTATCGGATCATAAAAACCTACTTTCCGAAGATCTTTTCCTTCTCTTCGGGATCGAACATCAATTGCAACGATTCGATAGACGGCTCATTGGGATAGATGTAGATGAACAACACCCCCCCTAGAAACGTATAGGAAGCTTTCTCCTCGTACGGCTCGAGAAAATGATTGATTCGAGGTTTTGTCTCTGTATGGAATTCTATCTAAGAAATGACAACTGGGTCCATAAAATGATCAAATCAATTAAAGATGTAAGTCTTTTTTTTTCTTCTTTCTTCCTGAAAATAAAAAAGAAAGCATTCGTACTCTCATAACTCAAGTTGGATAACTTTCAAACAGTTCAAAGGAAAATCTTTCGGCAATTTCATTTATTGAGCGGTCTTTCCTCTTTTTTTGTTTGTCTCGTTTAAAATCGGATTCTTCAGTCTGATCCAGTTATTAAGACAATTAAAAAGGTGTTTCCTTGTTCTGGGATCCTTTATCTTTGTTTTATTTTAAATCATTGGGTTTAGACATTACTTCGGTGCTTTTTAATCCTTTCAAAATGGCAGCAACATACCCTTTTTTCGATTTCTATGAAAGAATCCTACAAGACGATGGATTCCCTCGTGAAACACTTTGGATCGAAAAAGTTTGATCAATTCCAAGAAATTTTTTAATTTTAAACTTGCTCGAATTGGATTCTTTCGATTTCCATACCGAAGATACATTTACGAAGTTGTTTCAATTTTTTTATTGATTGGCATTAACCCTAGACCCTTGCCCCGAGAAATAAATTAATACTTTCTACTCGAGCTCCATCATGGACTATTTACATTCCAAGACAACAAAAAACGAGGGGTTCTAGTGAAACAGAACCAATGATGTCGAGCCAAGAGCACCTTCATTCCTACATAAAATGGTGGATGTACAAATCCACAACGGATCGTGTCCTTCAAGTCGCACGTTGCTTTCTACCACATCGTTTCAAACGAAGTTTTACCATAACATTCCTCTAAGAACCGGTATGGAATTGATTCAATTATGGAATCATGAATAGTCATTGGTTGGGCTGATGTATAAACACCATAATCTATAGTATTTTCTATATCTTCTATATCTTTCTATATCTATAGTATATAGATATAAAGAATACTATAGATATAGGTGGATATATATTTTTCTGAAGAAGTCTTAGTAAGACCCCATCGCTAATATTAATTTGTCTAACATATTATATTAATTAATATTATATTAATTAATATATAATAAATAATTTTTTTATATAAATAATATAATAAAAAATAAGACGAATAAATGAATTCTTTTTGATTCTGCATCTTCACGTGACTTAATAGGAGAGAAAGATTCAGCTTCTAAGGAATGATTAAACTATTTCTCTTTCTAAATTTATTCGAAATTTAGAAAGTTCCCTTTTCGACATCATTCTTCGAAGAAAATTTGATAGTTAAAAACAACTTTTGATCATCTTAGGAAAAAAGATAAGTCTTTTTTTTTTTAATTGAATCATCAACGATTTCAATGATTTAAAATAGATAAATACACCAAACAACAAATCCAATTTTTTTTATGAGATGGATAAAAAAAGATTAATGTAAGGTAAGATTTTAATTCGTATTCTTTTTTTTTTTTCATCTGATTGATAAAATCCAAAGAATGGGGAGGGTTTCGTATCTATCAATTCGATCAAATAGACGGAGCAATTGTCACCGTTTATAGATATTGAAATGAACGCCTTCCCATTACTGATTAACTTCTATCTACCCCATTCTATGGGACTGATGCAGCATAAATCAAAAGAAAAGAAGGGGGTGTCCTAGTCTTTTTTATTTTTACGAAATGTGAGCTGTCTAGGCACAAAGCCAAACAAGTCCAGATTAAGTCCAGTTTTTGCTCCTTTTTTTGCTATTTTAGCCTAACTCATTGATTAAGAATTAAGAGACTTAGTGAATTTAATTAGTACCAAAAACCCCCTCTTGGCGAAAAGTCAAGAAATCTACAAAAAATAAAATTGAATCTAATTAGGCTAATTTAGGGGGTAGAGAATACGAGATAGGGAATATGGATTCTTCCGCATCTCGATTCAGTTTAAAAAAAAGATTCATCGAAGAAAAAAATAAGAAACAACAATCACATTCCAGCTAACATTTCGATTTTAAACAGAACATTGTTAAAAAAGCAATCTATATTCTCATAGAATATATATGTTCTGGGACGGAAGGATTCGAACCTCCGAATAGCGGGACCAAAACCCGTTGCCTTACCACTTGGCCACGCCCCATTTAGATT